ATGATCCGAAACCCATTTCATTTAGTCGAATATAGACCCTGACCTTTAACAGGATCACTAGGAGCTATATTTTTAACTCTAGGATTAACTTCCTGATTTCATAACCACGGTATAATTACAATACTTATTGGATTATTCCTAGTTTCAATAACTATATTTCAATGATGACGAGACATTATCCGAGAAAGAACATTCCAAGGATATCACACAATAAAGGTGTCATTAGGTATACGTATAGGTATAGTTTTATTTATTACCTCTGAAGTATGCTTTTTCTTCGCCTTTTTTTGAGCCTATTTTCATAGAAGACTTGCACCAAATACAGAAATTGGTGCCTGCTGACCACCAGTTTACGTTAACCCTTTAAATCCATTTCAAATCCCTTTATTAAACACAGCCATTCTATTAGCATCAGGAGTTACCGTTACCTGAGCACACCACTCTTTAATACATGGAAACCATATAGAAGCTACCCAATCTATAGCTCTGACAATCATCCTAGGTATATACTTCACATTTCTACAAGCCGAAGAATATCTAGAAGCCCCTTTTTCCATTTCAGATAGAATTTATGGTTCAACTTTCTTTGTAGCCACAGGATTTCATGGTCTACATGTTATAATTGGATCCTTATTCCTACTAGTATGTTTAATGCGAATTGTCACTCATCATTTTTCTACAAATCACCACTTTGGTTTTGAAGCAGCTGCATGATATTGACATTTTGTAGATGTAGTATGACTAATTTTATACACTTGTATTTACTGATGAGGATCTTAAGCATTACCTAACACCGATTCACAAGATTATAGTATTATAATCATAGTAAATAATTACTTCGTGTTTATGTTAACTATTTTAATTTATATATTTATTTTGTTTCTCATCAACGTAGTTTTATTATTGCTGGGATTAATTATTAATAAACGTTCTTATTCAGACCGTGAAAAAAATTCCCCCTTTGAATGTGGATTTGATCCTTCTATTCATACACGAGCCCCATTTTCCATACGTTTTTTCCTACTCGCAGTAATTTTTTTAATTTTTGATGTAGAAATTATTTTACTTCTACCCCTAACAAGAAATGTGTTAAATTCTAACACTCATTGACCCCTAACTAGAAGTATTATATTTTTAGTAATTTTACTAGTAGGTTTATTTCATGAATGAAACCAAGGATCATTAGATTGAATAAAATAATTTACACTTATTTTAATAACATTAGACATATAACTAAAAACTCCAAGTTTTTAAGTGAATCGAACACTTCTAAAAAGCTTTCAAAACTTTTATTTACCCAGTAAAAACCTTAATAATCTAAAATGTATAATCATAATAAATCTAAAAAAGGACGAATTAAAAATACACCAAATCATATAACTCTTAGAACTTGACCGATAAATTCATAAGGATACTCTACAGGACATCCACCAATTCAAGTTAATAAAAAGAAACATCCAATTATCAACCAAAAATTTAATTGCATAAAAACATTATATCTACAAACCCGGCAACCTTTTACGTGAAGAAAGGGTAAAAAAAATAAAACACAAATTGATATTACTAATCTAATTACTCCTCCTAATTTTCTAGGAATTGAACGCAAAATAGCATAAGCAAATAAAAAATACCATTCTGGTTTAATATGCAAAGGGGTTACTAAAGAATTAGCAGGAATAAAATTTTCTGAATCCCCTAATGCATTAGGAAACAACAAACTAATCTCAACTAACAACAATAATATAACAAAAAAACCTAATAAATCTTTATAACTATAGTACTGATGAAATGGAATTTTATCTAAATTACTATTAATTCCCAAAGGATTATTACTACCTGTTTGATGTAAAAATAAAAAATGCATTATAACCAAAGCTATTAAAACAAAAGGCAATAAAAAATGAAAACAAAAAAATCGTCTTAAAGTAGCATTATCTACAGAAAATCCACCTCAAATTCAATAAACTACCATTTCTCCTACATAAGGAATAGCTGATACCAAATTAGTAATAACTGTAGCACCTCAAAAAGACATCTGTCCTCAAGGTAATACATAACCTACAAAAGCTGTACCCATAACCAAAAATAACAAAACCACTCCAATATTTCAAGTTTCTATTAAAACATAGGAACCATAATAAATACCACGAGCAACATGAAAATATAAACAAATAAAAAAAAAAGAAGCTCCATTAGCATGGATATAACGTAATACCCACCCATAATTTACATCACGTATAATATGAATTACAGAATCAAAAGCTATCTCAACACAAGAAGTGTAGTGCATAGCCAAAAATAACCCTCTAAGAACTTGTACAACTAAACATAAGCCCAATAAAGATCCAAAATTTCATCAAACAGACAAATTAACAGGAGCCGGTAAATCGATTAGAGCTCCATTAACAATTTTCAATACAGGATGACTTTTACGTAACGAACTCAGCATATTATTTAAATTTAAAAACACGTAAAGGACCCTCACAATAATAACAAATTTTAACTACACTAATCAAAACAAATAATAAAATAACAGCTAATAACACATAACAAAAAAAATTGTCATATAATATAATAATCCTACTTCCACCTATACTTATATTATTATAGTCAAAGAAAAACAAACTTTTAATTTCAACACTAATTAACTCCTTTATAACAAAAAAATTTATTATTATAAAACCAAAAAAAATTAAAAAAAAATAAATAAACACTTTATTTGATAAAAAAATTAAATTTGGAATTAAACTAATAACATACATAAATATAACCAACATACCCCCTACATAAACTAAAAAAAGCAGATAACCATACCAAGAAAATACAATCAATCTAGTTAAACCACTTACACAAGATACTATTAACATTAATATTAAACCTAAACTTAAAGGCTGAATTACTATTATACACAATCTACTTAAAGAAAATCCAACAGAAATTATAAATAATAAGCTCATATCAAAAAGTAAGTAACACTCAACCTTTAACTTCCAATGTTAATATTCTGATTAAACTACTTTTTGAATTAAACTATACACTAAACAATAATTATATATTTAATAAATACACTCTTACCACTAAAAACATCAAAATTCTTAAAACACTAGGTAAATAACTTTTTCAAATTAAATATATTAACAAATCATAACGGTAACGAGGATAACTAGCACGAACTCAAATAAATAATCATCCTACCAAACCTACCATTATACATAACCCTATACCGAAACCCCCAATAAAAACAACACCACCAAAAAACAAACTAATTACTAATACTCTTATAAACAAAATATTACCATATTCCGCTATAAATAACAAAGCAAACCCTACTCCTCCATACTCAGTATTAAATCCTGAAACCAGCTCGGATTCCCCTTCTGCAAAATCAAAAGGAGCACGATGAGTCTCAGCAACACAAGAAACAAATCATATTAATATTATAAAAAAATTAATAAAAGCTACTCAAACAAAATACTGATACTTTATAATTATACTTAATCTTATACTTCCAACCAATAATAAACAACTTATTAAAATTAAAGATATACTTACCTCATAAGAAATACTTTGAGCTACAGCACGAACAGAACCTAACAAAGCATACTTAGAATTAGAAAATCAACCAGCTCCTATTACCCTATACACACCTAAACTTGAAACACACAAAAACAACAACATTCTTAAACCCCCTATTCTACAAACAAAATAATTATTATATAAAATTCATAGTACTAAAGCCAAAAACAGTCTTATGGCAGGACAAACTAAAAAAGGAAAAACATTTACAAGCGTAGGCTTCACTAATTCTTTAGTAAATAATTTAATAGCATCAGCTAAAGGTTGAGGAAGCCCTATCAAACCTACTTTATTAGGTCCTTTACGCAACTGAAAATAACCTAAACCTTTACGCTCCAGCAAAGTAAAAAAAGCAACAGCCAAAAGAGCACATACACAAGAAACCACCCCAGATAATAACTCAACAAGCATTATTAATAACTACTATACTATAAGCATTCAGCCTCTACACATCACAGCTTTATTAATTACCTCAATTACATAGAAAGGATTTGAACCTATTCCTTAAATATCAAAAACTTATGTGCACATACACCACCATGTATCTTTATTCAATCACAACATTTTTACACTAATCACATGTGTATATAATAAACACCCTAGAAGTCTAAACAAGTCTATTATCTATACCTCGAAATATCCCATTTTTATATTCCCTAACTCTATTGCGCCGTGTATATAATTCACTCTAAACATTTATCTAGCAAACAACTATCTAATCTAAATATCCTGAGTTACCCTCTCCACCCACCTACACACCTACTCATCCTAACCATACACATCTACCCTCTCCACCCACCTACACACCTACTCATCCTAACCATACACATCTACCCTCTCCACCCACCTACACACCTACTCATCCTAACCATACACATCTACCCTCTCCACCCACCTACACACCTACTCATCCTACATACTAACAGATTACTTATAAATAATAATTTCTCTTCTTCGTTATTTTTAAGGCCCTCTATACCCCCTTTTTATTTTACAATTTCATAAATACTAACCCCGGGTATACCGCTTTTTTTGCTAATAAAAAAAAAAACAAGAATTTTTAAACTTCTTCTATATATAAATGAAAAACCCTAACCATTTAGTTGAAAAAAAAACACTGCGCCGGATAGAACGGATTATATTGATGTTATAAATTATAAGGGCAACCTTCTGTGTTTAATAATAAATATATTTATATATTTATATCAATAAACTAAATATATGTTCTTTAATCAAATTTTTAGCCTTCTTCGATCCTTTCGTACTAAAAGAAGCAATAATAATATTTAAAAGATAGAAACCAACCTGGCTCACGCCGGTCTGAACTCAGATCATGTAAAGTTTTAAAAATCGAACAGATTTACCTTATAAAGCTTCTGCACCTTAAGGTTACTTTAATCCAACATCGAGGTCGCAATCTTACTTTTCAATAAGAACTCTCTAAGTAAATTACGCTGTTATCCCTATGGTAACTATATTATAAGCAATACATAACACACATTGTGCTAATCACATCGGTTACTTAATTTAACAATATAATAATCTAAGGAAGTTACATTATAAAAATTTATTCCTTAATCACCCCAATTAAAATTTATATACTACAATGATAAATTCAATAACCATAATAGTAATAAAATTATAAGCTCAATAGGGTCTTCTCGTCCCTTTAAAAAATTCAAGCTTTTTCACTATGAAAATTAATTTCTAAAAAATAAAATGGAGACAGATTAACCTTCGTCAAACCATTCATTCTAGCCTCAAATTATAAGGCAAATTATTATGCTACCTTAGTACAGTTAAAATACCGCAGCTGTTAAAAATATTCACCGAGCAGGCCCAACTCCTTATTTATTATTAACAAAGAGAGATGTTTTTGATAAACAGGCGAGATTAATATTTGCCGAATTCCTTCATTTTACTTAATTATATATACATAAATGTCCTAATTTACATTTATAATATCAATAAACCACAACTAATTAATATAACCAATACTCATATTAACATTATACTTAATTAAACAATTGTTTTTAATCATTTATTAACTACACAACACTTGAACATAATTTATTTAACCTTTATAAATATTAAATCATTAAGAAAAACAACACTTTAACCCTACTTAAAATATAATAATTTATTTAATCGAATTAATTTCTACTAACCTATATGAAGCTTATCCCCCATATAATAAACTAATATCAAAACATATTAAACATATTTATCCTAATATTATGATACTTAAATATCACTCACTTAATAAACTAGCTATACCAGGAAACGATAAACATTTCACTACCATTTAATAATAAATATATAACTTTACCACGTTAACATCTTTTATTAAATAAATCCTCCTAATTCGAGATAGTTTTTACTAAAAAACCTTAATATCATCAACCCATTATACAAAAGGTACAAAATTTTATTTTTACTAAAACTTAATTACACATTATCCTTTACAGTACTAAAACCAAAAATTTATCTATACTACTAATACCTAAACAACAAACAATTTTTATTAATTTCTTAACTATACAATCACAAAATAATAATAATATTTTCAAAACTGACTAACTAATAATCATTTTCTCAATGTAAGTGAGATACATTCATTTTTATGTTAAGTTTTGATATATTAACCCAGGAACAGCTTCCACTACCCCTACTATGTTACGACTTATCTTATTTTCCAACAAGAGCGACGGGCGATATGTACGCATCACAAAACCCAATTCATAAAAACACACTAATTTAAATATTTTATTACTACCAAGTCCAACTTCATAAACCAATTACATAATTTAATCAGATTAAATATAACAAATTGTAGCTCACTTTATAAACCTTTTTCATAAGCTGCATTTTGACTTGACATTATAACCAATTCGTTACAAAGTTTTTTATAATATTTTTACAAAATAAACTGACGACAGCAATACACAAACTGATATTAACTACCAAGAAAAAGTAAGTATAAATTGAGGATTATCAAATTAATAAGCAAGCTCCCCTGGAAGGATATATGACACCGCCAAGCCTTTTAAGTTTCAAGCAAAATAATTACTCAAATAAAAATTTCATATAACTCTTACTACTTAAATAAAAAAAATTTTTAAAATAAAGAATAATAGGGTCTCTAATCCTAGTCTTTTAAACCTTATTTTCAAAGAATCTACTAATTAGAATAATTTAATTAATTATAAAGATTAGATTTTACCCACAATCAATATACTCATCAATTCTAATCGTCGCACTATTATAATACTTTATTTTATACTATTTAAATATAAATTCAAAGTATAGGTATAACCGCAGATGCTGGCACCAATTTAACCACTTTTAAAATTACATTAACTATATCAAACTTTCATTCATTGTATAAAAATAAATACTGCGTAATCTACTTATTATATATTAATAATATACTAACATAAACATAATTATTTAAACACAGTATTAAACTTAGTGATAAATAATTTAATTATAAATAAAACGACCTATATGACAACCTTTCAAATCTAGCATGTATAAATTTAATAACAACTTATATAATAACCAAAGCCAAATTAAATAAAACGCATAACAATTAAATTTAAATATCTAAATAACTCGAAGCTCCATTTCATAATAAACAAGATTTAAACAAATAAATATATATTTATAAAAGACCTTGAAAGCCTTCAGTTTAACTTAACTTAAAATCTTATAAATCAATATTTCACATTTTTACACTAATCACATGTGTATATAATAAACACCCTAGAAGTCTAAACAAGTCTATTATCTATACCTCGAAATATCCCATTTTTATATTCCCTAACTCTATTGCGCCGTGTATATAATTCACTCTAAACATTTATCTAGCAAACAACTATCTAATCTAAATATCCTGAGTTACCCTCTCCACCCACCTACACACCTACTCATCCTAACCATACACATCTACCCTCTCCACCCACCTACACACCTACTCATCCTAACCATACACATCTACCCTCTCCACCCACCTACACACCTACTCATCCTAACCATACACATCTACCCTCTCCACCCACCTACACACCTACTCATCCTACATACTAACAGATTACTTATAAATAATAATTTCTCTTCTTCGTTATTTTTAGGGCCCTCTATACCCCCTTTTTATTTTACAATTTCATAAATACTAACCCCGGGTATACCGCTTTTTTTGCTAATAAAAAAAAAAAACAAGAATTTTTAAACTTCTTCTATATATAAATGAAAAACCTTTAATAATAATTAATTATTAAGTGGCCGAATATTTAAGCACTAGACTTTTAATCTAGATAATGATTATTAATTAATCCTTAATAAACATTTAAAGGTAATTTAGGAATAAAATAAAGCTGCTAACTTTATTTTGAGCAACTCGAAATTGTTCTACCTTTTATGAACAATAAATTTTTTCCTTCTAACTTTCTATTTATTATAATTATATTTATAGGTACTTTATTTTCATTGTCGTCATCTCACTGATTAACTATGTGAATAGGTTTAGAATTAAACCTAATAGGATTTCTACCTTTAATAAATATTAAAGGTAAAACGCTAGAAGCTGAAGCCTCCATTAAATATTTCATTATTCAAAGAATAAGATCTAGAATTTTAATTATCTCGTATATTATTATATATGCTTACAGATTGTCATGATATTCTATATTTACTAATAATACAATTAGTACTTTTATCATACTATCACTTATCATAAAACTAGGTGGGGCTCCTTTACATTTTTGACTCCCAAGTATCACAAAACAAATATCTTGAATAATTTTATTTCTACTTTTAACATGACAAAAAGTCGCACCTCTTTTTATATTAAGTTTAATTAACACTAATTACACTTCTCTAATTATTATTTCAGTTATCTCCACTATTACAGGAAGAATTATAGCCTTGAACCAAACTAATATTCAACTAATTATAACATACTCTTCAATTTCACACCTAGGATGAATATTATCTATAATTTTAATCAATAGTGCACTAACTCTAATATATTTTATTATTTACATCATTATCTCATTACCTTTAATAAACATCCTTAGATCTAATCTAGGTAATCAATTATTTATACTAAGACAAAAAAATAAATCAAACAGAATGGTTTCCATCTCATTAATTTTATCTTTAGGTGGTTTACCTCCATTACTAGGATTTATATCTAAATTAACTATTTTAATCTCATTAATTGAAACAAAAATATTAATAATAACACTACTTTTGCTTATAGGGACCCTTATTAGATTATACTTTTATTTAAATATAGCTTTAATACTAATAATTAAATCTTATATAATAATTGAAAATAATAAAACACATAAACCTTACAACTTTATAATTATATTAAACTTATTTAGAAGATTTATTATTTACCCACTAATTACTATAATTATAGTATATGCGATGACTATTTTCCACAAACCATAAAGATATTGGAACATTATATTTCATTTTTGGTATTTGAGCAGGATTAGTAGGTACTTCACTAAGGCTAATAATCCGAACAGAGTTAGGAAAACCTGGTTCACTACTTAATGATGATCAATTATATAACGTAGTAGTAACTGCTCACGGTTTTATTATAATTTTTTTTATAGTTATACCTATTATAATTGGGGGTTTTGGTAATTGATTAGTACCTTTAATACTAGGAGCCCCAGATATAGCTTTCCCACGTATAAATAATATAAGATTTAGATTACTTCCACCATCTTTAACATTATTACTAGCCTCATCCGCAGTTGAAAGAGGAGCTGGTACCGGGTGAACAGTTTATCCCCCTTTATCCAGAAACTTATCTCACGCTGGACCCTCAGTAGATCTAGCCATTTTCTCTCTCCATTTAGCTGGTATTTCTTCTATTCTAGGTGCAATTAATTTCATTACAACCATTATGAATATACGTTGAGAAGGTTTATTAATAGAACGAATATCTTTATTTGTATGATCTGTTTTTATTACAGCAATTTTATTATTACTCTCTCTTCCAGTATTAGCAGGAGCAATTACTATACTTCTTACTGATCGAAATTTTAACACTACATTTTTTGACCCAAGAGGAGGAGGTGATCCCATTCTCTATCAACACTTGTTCTGATTTTTTGGTCACCCAGAAGTTTATATTTTAATTCTGCCAGCATTCGGTATAATTTCACAAATTGTTTCACACCATTCATTCAAAAAAGAAATTTTTGGAACATTAGGTATAATCTATGCAATACTTTCCATTGGACTACTAGGATTTATTGTATGAGCACACCATATATTTACCGTTGGTATAGATGTAGACACCCGAGCTTACTTTACATCAGCAACAATAATTATTGCAATTCCTACAGGAATTAAAGTATTTAGGTGATTAGCAACTATTTATGGTTCACCAATCAAATATAATACCACAATAATATGGGCCTTAGGTTTTATTTTCTTATTTACTGTAGGAGGTCTTACAGGAATTGTATTATCTAATTCTTCATTAGATATTATATTACATGATACATATTATGTAGTAGCACACTTCCACTATGTCCTATCAATAGGAGCTGTTTTTGCCCTATTTGCAGGATTTAATCAATGATATCCATTATTTACAGGACTTACACTAAACCAACAATGAACAAAAACACACTTTATAACCATATTTTTAGGAGTAAATATTACTTTTTTCCCGCAACATTTTTTAGGATTAGCTGGGATACCTCGTCGATATTCAGATTACCCAGATTGTTATACCAAATGAAACATAATCTCATCCATAGGATCTATACTATCCCTAACCAGAGTTTTATTTTTTATTTTTATTGTTTGAGAAAGTCTAATCTCTCAACGAACAGTAATTTGATCTAACCATTTATCTCCATCACTAGAATGAGACAACCGATTACCGGTTGACTTCCATAGACTATCTGAAACTGGAGCAATTTATGTTTAACACAATTAACTAATTAATAACAATTAATTATCATTATTATTATCATAAGTTTTAATGAATATACTCATATCCTTAAGTTTGCAACTTAATATTTTATTTAAACTATAAAACCATGAGAAAGTAAATAACTTATTCATAGATTTACAATCTACCGACTTAAATCGACCACCTCATACACTTATTCTTAACACCAATAATAATAACAGTGTACTAAAAGATTGAAAATCTAATGTGCTAGTTACACCATAAGAACTTTATAGCAATTTACTTATTTACAAAAAAATTAATAAAATTATCTATACACAATTTAATAAGTAAACAAAACTTTTAAATAAAATTATAAAAACAAACAACATATTTTAAAATCTATTAATTCAGTGAAAAGCCAAAACAGAGGCATTTAACTGTTAATTAAAAAATTGTAATTATAATTACTTCACTGGCTTTATTTATTTCTATGACCTACTGAGGACAATTAGGATTTCAAGATGCTTGTTCACCTCTTATAGAACAAATTATCTTCTTTCATGATCACGCCATATTTGCTATTATTATAGTTCTTACTATAGTTATATATATGTCATATATTCTTATAACCAATAAATTTTCATGTTTTAATATTACAGAAAGACAAAAAATTGAAACTATTTGAACAGTTGCCCCAGCTATAATTCTACTTTTTCTAGCCCTACCATCACTACGGTTACTTTATTTATTGGATGAAACAAATAATCCACTTCTTACTATTAAAACAATAGGACACCAATGATACTGAAGTTATGAATATTCTGATTTCTTAGATATTGAATTTGATGCATATATAATCCCTACTAATGAATTAAACTTAGGGGATTACCGATTATTAGAAACTGATCATCATCTTATTTTACCTATAAAAACCAACACTCGAATTATTGTTTCATCCGCAGATGTAATCCACTCATGAGCAGTTCCAATATTAGGAGTAAAAGTAGATGCAATCCCAGGACGACTAAACCAATTAATACTATACCCAAACCGACCAGGACTTTATTATGGGCAATGCTCAGAAATCTGTGGAGCAAATCACTCTTTTATACCTATTACTTTAGAAATTGTAAATATGACATACTTCATTAAATGATTATATGCCATAAGTGAAGAGAACTAATAGATAACATCTATATCATAACCTAATTATTAACAAAGGAATTGATTATTCATTTTTGGGGTATGAACCCAACAGCTTAATTTTTAGCTTACTTTATTTTAAACTTACACCAAACATAAACACTTTTCATTATATCAAAACCATATAACAAGAAATGATTTATCATATATGATTTCGGCTCATACTTTAGGTGTATATTACACCCTTGTTTATACCCAATTATTTAAAGATATTTATTAATCACCTTGACACCTTCAACGTCATGCTCTATACTTTAAGCTATTTAAACTAAATAATAAACACTACCACTAAAAAAATAATTATATAACAACTAAATATTAATATTAACCAATGTTCTAACAATAAAAATATGACCTTATTAATACTAAAAACCCCTTGACCCCCAAAAACTTCAAATCATCCTATATCTACTACCTTAAGCCTTCTATTAGTTATAGACTTAAAACCTCTCAACATAGGAAAACACACAAAACTTGACAAAAACCATATACTTCTATTAATAAAATTTAAGTACCCATACTTAAATTTAATATTATTGTTATCCCAAAACCCAAAAGAAAATATTAAACTTATAATAATTAATAATGGTACCATAAGTTTTATTATTGAAAATAAAAAAAAACCTAAATTAAATAAAGGAAACAACTCTTGAAATAAAAAACCACCAAATAAAGCCCCCATTACTAACATTGATATAGGAAAAATTATTTTCAAATCATTATCATTCATATTATTGTAAGCATCAGAAGTTTGATTATCTCAAATAATAAAGAAAGAAAAACGTATGGAATAAAGCACAGTCAAACATACACCAAAAGCACCCAAAATAAATGTAATTATATTTATATTGCCAACAATTAAAGATTCAATAATTAAATCCTTTGAATAAAACCCAGCTAAAAAAGGCATACCACATAAAGCCATATTTGAAATATTTAAAAAAGTTCTGGTTACGGGTAATAAATTAGAAACATTACTAATTTGACGTATATCCTGCTTACCTCTATAACAATGAATAATATTACCACCACACATAAACAACAAAGCCTTAAACATAGCATGAGTATACAAATGAAATAAGGCTAACATAGGCATTCCTAACCCTAATGATATTATTATAACACCTAATTGACTAAGAGTCGACAAAGCAATAATCTTCTTTATATCATACTCGTATAAAGCACAAACTCCGGATATTACAGTAGTTATAATGGAAATATAGATAATAAAATAATTAAATCAATCATAACAATTTAAATAATTAAAAAAACGAATAAATAAAAAAACACCAGCAGTAACTAAAGTAGAAGAATGAACTAAAGCAGATACCGGAGTAGGAGCAGCTATAGCTGCAGGCAGTCAGCTACTAAAAGGAATTTGAGCTCTCTTAGTTATACCAGCAATTATAATAAACAAATTTATATAAAAAAAACCATTAAACTCCCATAAACACAATACATTTCAATGCCCTAGTACAATCATTACTGATACAGCACTTAAAATAAAGCAATCTCCAACTCGATTTATTAAAACAGTAAGCATTCCAGCAGCTAAAGACTTACTATTTTGATAATAAATAACAAGACAAAAAGAAACTAATCCTAACCCATCTCATCCTAAAAGCAAAGAAACTAATCTAGGAATAAAAATTAAAAAATTTATAGATAATACAAACAATATTACCGTTAAAACAAAACGATGTAAATTAACATCTCCTCTTATATAACTTATAGTAAATACCATTACACACCCACTAATAAAACACACCAAACCTCTAAAACTACAACTTATTCAATCAACTACTAAATCAAAATCAACTCTATTACTTATACAATTAATAATCTCTCAACTAAATAACAAACTAATATTATTTAAACACAAATAAACTATTATAAAAAATATAAAGAAAAATCAACTAAATATTATAAAACTGAAACATAACTCAATACCAATCAATTTAAACATAACAAAGTTTAAAATTAAATAATCAAATCAAAAATTTAATACCTTTAAGGCTAACATTTATAAACTTAAAACAAAAAAATTTTATTTAAATAACCAACATTTAAAATAAAAAACAATATAGGATAAAAATGAAGTAATAACAACAAATATTCCCTACAAACATTTACAACTCACCTATTGGCAAAACCTATAATACCTCCATGCTGTGTTCTAACAAATATAACCAAATTATATAAACCTCCTACAAAAACCATTAACAAAATAATAATAATAAACCACCTTCTATATATATATATACAACAAAATAACATAACCTCACTAATTAAACCAACAAAAGGAGGAGCCCCTATATTACCGATACAAAACAAAAATCACCATAAAGATATAACTGGACTAACATTAATTATACCTCCACATAAAAATAACCTACGGCTCTTAAATTTCTCATACATTAAATTAGCAAGACAAAACAATCCTGAAGAACAAAACCCATGAGAAATTATTATTAATATTGCTCCTTCTCAACCCCATATAAATTTACTTAGAACCCCTCCAAGCATTAAACCTATATGACCAACCGAAGAATATGCAATAAGAGACTTAATATCCCTTTGACCTACACAAATACCTGCTGTAATAATACCACCTCATATACAAATAATAATAAAAACCTTCCTAAAGACCAAACTATTTAAGAAATAAACACTTAACAAACGCAAAACACCATACCCTCCTAATTTTAATAAAACACCAGCCAAGATTATAGAACCAGCAATAGGAGCTTCTACATGAGCTTTAGGTAACCATAAATGCACAGAGAACATTGGCAATTTAACCAAAAAAGCCCCTATTAAACCTAAAAACCATAAAGAATTAACATTATATACTAAATCCAAACAATTTAAATAGCTACATAAAACCATACTATAAGAATTATACATCCCACCTAATATAACTAATCTCATTAACAAAGGTAAAGAAGCAGAAATAGTATATAATATTATATATACCCCAGCCTGTAAACGCTCAGGCTGATATCCTCAACCAATAATCAACATTAAAGTAGGAATTAATGAGATTTCAAAAAAAATATAAAAATATATAATATGTACACACAAAAAATATAAAATAACAACCAATCCCAACAACACTACTACGAAAGAAAACAACAAACTCTTATTATTTATATACTTCACAGAATAAATTCTAGCTAAAAATATCAAACCCCTAATTCATAAAGTAAGAACAATCAACATACCTCTTATCCTATCACAATACAAAAATTCAGTAAAACAATTTCCTCACACCTCTAAATTCAAATATTTCATATTTAAAATACACGAAATCATCATTCACCCAAAACGAACTTCTCAGCTCATTCTGCCTCACACTGTAAGTAAACCAATCATTCTAAATAATAAACCTATAATTTATATAAACTCAAAGATCTTACGTAATCATTTCCATGTACACGAATTAAACTCACTAATAAAGACAACCCTAAACTTGCTTCACATACACCAAATACAACGATAACCATCATAATCCTATAATCACTACTATTCAAACCCCAAGTTAATAAAAAAGAAAAAATAATTCCTAGCATCATAATTTCAAATCTTAATAAAATATTTAAAATATGTTTTCATTGAAACAATAAAACAAATATACCCCTAATATAAATAAACGTACCTAAAACCAGTTCTCCTCTTATAATCATAACTAGTTATAATAGTTTAATATAAAACATTGGTCTTGTAAACCAAAATTAGATATCTATCTTTATAACTTTACCTAAATTATTAAGAAGAAACTATAATATTTCTCTAATAGAAGATTAAATTCTATGCACTGATCTGCCATCTTAATATAATAAACATATTTTATTTAATCTATGTTAAACCATTTGTTTGGAAAACAAATATACTTATTATACTAATAAAATATTAATATATATTTCACATTTTTACACTAATCACATGTGTATATAATAAACACCCTAGAAGTCTAAACAAGTCTATTATCTATACCTCGAAATATCCCATTTTTATATTCCCTAACTCTATTGCGCCGTGTATATAATTCACTCTAAACATTTATCTAGCAAACAACTATCTAATCTAAATATCCTGAGTTACCCTCTCCACCCACCTACACACCTACTCATCCTAACCATACACATCTACCCTCTCCACCCACCTACACACCTACTCATCCTAACCATACACATCTACCCTCTCCACCCACCTACACACCTACTCATCCTAACCATACACATCTACCCTCTCCACCCACCTACACACCTACTCATCCTAACCATACACATCTACCCCCTCCACCCACCTACACACCTATTCATCCTACATACTAACAGATTACTTATAAATAATAATTTCTCTTCTTCGTTATTTTTAGGGCCCTCTATACCCCCTTTTTATTTTACAATTTCATAAATACTAACCCCGGGTATACCGCTTTTTTTGCTAATAAAAAAAAAACAAGAATTTTTAAACTTCTTCTATATATAAATGAAAAACCCTAACCTCATATAAAGGTATTATACTTTATATAGAAGATATGATTTGCAATCATAAAGAAAGAATTTATTCTTTAATACCACTGACATTGAAGAGTTAGTTAAATATCTATAACATAAAATTGTCAATTTTAAATTACTATTTTTATAGTACTTTTTACATGCCACAGCTATCTCCTATCAATTGACTATTTCTATTTACAATATTTTGATCAATCATAATTATTAATACATCTATTATATGATGAAATAACAGTAACTCTTATTCTATTAACAAATCATCAAAAACAAACATAAATGTAAGCTATAAATGATAGTATGATAGTAGACATCTTTTCTTCATTCGATGATCATAACTCAACCTTATTTTCTATACATATAATAACCTGATTATTATCTTTATGATCTCTATTTTTCATTAATTCCTCTTACTGAATCAACTCATCAAATTTATCTAATCTTATAAATTTACCTAAACAAGCTATTAATATCCAAACTACTCGTTCATATAGTATAAACCTAGGAGGTTTTAGATTATTAGTTTCTTCCTTATTTATCACCATTATCAATTTCAATATATTAGGCTTAATACCTTACGTTTTTAGAACAACTAGACACTTAGCAATAACTTTCAGTTTATCACTACCATTATGATTCTCCTTAATCATTTCATCCTACATAAATAATCCCTACTCCAGCTTAGCATTTATATTACCTATAGGAACACCATCATTTCTTATTCCATTCCTACCTATTATTGAATCATTAAGAATTTTAGTTCGACCAATCACATTATCAATCCGACTAGCAGCTAATATTAGTGCAGGACATATTATTTTAACTCTAATCGGAGATTACTTGATAATCTCTATATTATCTAATAGATTAACAGTGTCTGTCATAGTTATATTTATTCAAATTGGTTACTTTATTTTCGAAATTGGTATTGGTATTATCCAAGGATATATTTTCTCTCTACTTATTACATTATATACCGATGATCATCAATAATTCTTTATAATTTTTAATAATTATAATATATATCATAAGTAAAGTGATACATAATCATCTATAAATCCACAATTTATCATTTTATTTTAAACTAACTTTACCTTTACAAAGTAAGATTATATAAATCTTATCTAATAATCCTAAATTATTCACATTTATTCTGCCAACTTTGTATATATATATATATATT